ACAAGTGATTGCTGAGATTCGGGCGGGAACATACACTTTGAATTTTAAGGAGAGGGTTCGAAAACATATTTATTCTGACTCAGAGGGAGAAATGCACTGGAGTACCGACGTGTACCATGCACCCGAATTTCAATATAGTAATGTCCGGCTCTTACCAAAAACAAGTCATTTATGGATATTATCAGGAGGTTCGTGCAGATCCGGTGTAGTTTCTTTTTCACTCCACAAGGATCAAGATCAACTGAACATCCATTCTCATTCTGTCGAACGAAGATATATTTCTAGCCTCTCAGTGAATAATGATCAAGTGAGACACCAATTAGTTAGGTCAGATTTTTCTGATAAAAAAGAAGATGGTATTTTTGATTATTCGGGATTTAATCGAATCATAGGTATTGGTCATTGTAATCTCATACATCCTGCAATTTTCCACAAGAATTCTGATTTATTGGCAAAAAGGCGAAGAAATCAATTTCTCATTCCGTTCCAATCCATTCAAGAACAAGAGAAAGAACTAATGCCCCATTCAGGTATCTCGATTGAAATACCCATAAAGGGTATTTTCCGTAAAAATAGTATTCTTGCTTATTTTGATGATCCTCGATACAGAAGAAAGAATTCAGGAATTACTAAATATGGGACTATAGGGGCGCATTCAATCGTCAAAAAAGAGGACTTGATTGAGTATCGAGGAGTCAAAAAAATTAAGCCAAAATTTCAAATGAAAATTGATCGCTTTTTTTTCATTCCCGAGGAAGTGCATATTTTACCCGAATCTTCTTACGTAATGGTACGGAATAATAGTATCATTGGAGTAGATACCCGAATCGCTTTAAATAGAAGAAGCCAAGTGGGCGGATTGGTCCGAGTGGAGAAAAAAAAAAAAAAGATTGAACTAAAAATTTTTTCTGGGGATATCCATTTTCCTGGGGAAACGGATAAGATATCCCGACACAGTGGCATCTTGATACCGCCGGAAACGGGAAAAAAAGAACTTAAGGAATCCACCGGGGAATCAAAAAAATTGAAAAAATGGATCTATGTCCAACGGATCACACCTACCAAGAAAAAGCATTTTGTTTTGGTTCGACCCGTAGTCACATATGAAATAGCGAACGGTATTAATTTAGCAACACTCTTCCCCCAGGATCTGCTGCGGGAAAAGGATAATATGCACCTTCGAGTTGTCAATTATATCCTTTATGGAAAGGGCAAACCCTTTCGGGGTATTTCTGACACAAGTATTCAATTAGTTCGAACTTGTTTAGTCTTGAATTGGGACCAAGACAAAAAAAGTTCTTCCGTCGAAGAGGTCCGTGTTTCTTTTGTTGAAGTAAGTACAAATGGTATGATTCGAGATTTCCTAAGAATCGACTTAGTGCAATCCCATATTTCGTATATCAGAAAAAGGAATGCTCCGTCAAGTCCAGGATTGATCTCTGATAATGGTCCAGATCGCACCAATATAAATCCGTTTTACTCCATTTATTTCAAGGCAAGGGTTCAACAATCACTTAGCCAAAATGAAGGAACTATTCATACCTTGTTGAATAGAAATAAGGAATGCCAATCTTTGATAATTTTGTCATCATCTAATTGTTTTCGAATGGGTCCATTCAACGATATCAAATATCATAATGTGATAAAGCAATCAATTCACATCCAAAAAGATCCTCTAATTCCAATTAGGAATTCGTTGGGACCCTTAGGAACAGTCCTTCAAATTGCGAATTTTTATTCATTTTACTATTTAATAACTTATAATCCGATTTCGGTAACTAACTATTTGAAACTTGATAATTTAAAACAGACTTTTCAAGTACGTAAATTTTATTTAATGGATGAAAACGAGAGAATTTATAATCCTGATCCAGACAGTAAGATTGTTTTGAATCCATTTAATTTGAATTGGTATTTTATCCATCATAATTATTGTGAGGAAATGTCCACAATAATGAGTCTTGGGCAGCTTATTTGTGAAAATATATGTATAGCAACAAATGGACCACACCTCAAATCAGGTCAAGTTTTAATTGTTCAAGCTGGCTCTGTAGTAATAAGATCAGCTAAGCCTTATTTGGCTACTCCAGGAGCAACAGTTCATGGGCATTATGGAGAAATCCTTTATGAAGGAGATACATTAATTACATTTCTATATGAAAAATCAAGATCTGGTGATATAACGCAGGGTCTTCCAAAAGTAGAACAAGTGTTAGAAGTGCGTTCGATTGATTCAATATCGATGAACCTAGAAAAAAGAGTTGAGGGTTGGAACGCGCGTATAACAAGAATTCTTGGGATTCCTTGGGGATTCTTAATTGGTGCTGAGCTAACTATAGTGCAAAGTCGTATCTCTTTGGTTAATAAGATCCAAAAGGTTTATCGATCCCAGGGGGTCCAAATCCATAATAGACATATCGAAATTATTGTACGTCAAATAACATCAAAAGTGTTGGTTTCAGAAGATGGAATGTCTAATATTTTTTTACCCGGCGAACTTATTGGATTGTTACGAGCGGAGCGAACGGGGCGTGCTTTGGAAGAAGCGATCTGTTATCGAGCTATATTATTGGGAATAACGAGAGCATCTCTGAATACTCAAAGTTTTATATCTGAAGCAAGTTTTCAAGAAACCGCTCGGGTTTTAGCAAAAGCAGCTCTCCGGGGTCGTATCGACTGGTTGAAAGGCCTGAAAGAGAACGTTGTTCTGGGGGGGGTGATACCCGTTGGTACCGGATTCAAAGCATTAGTGCACTGTTCACGGCAGCATAACAATATTCTTTTGGAAACAAAAAAAAAGAATTTATTCGGGGGGGGGCTGATAGATATTTTCTTACACCACAGAGAATTATTAGACTTTTGCATTTCAAAGACTTTACATGATACATCAGAACAATCATTTAGAGGATTTAATGAGTCCTAAGGAGCGGATTCTCTTAACTATTTTTGATCCTTTGATTTCTTAATAGTAAGAAAAGAAAGATAATAACGAATAGAAAGTAATGAATCGCCTGGATTGTGTATCAATGGCCAATCTCTGGTAGAAGAGAAGGTTCCATTGGAACAATTATTTATTTCAGGGCACCTCGTCTCTTTTTTTTATCAAAAAAAGATTTGATAAAAAAAGAGGAAGTATGGGGAGAAATGGCAAGAAGATAGTGGAATATCAATTTTAAAGAGATGATGGAAGCAGGAATTCCTTTTGGTCATGGTACTAGGAAATGGAATCCTAGAATGTCACCTTATATCTCAGCAAAACATAAAGGTATTCATATTACAAATCTGACAAGAACTGCTCGTTTTTTATCAGAAGCTTGTTATAAAGCAGCGGATTTAGTAGCACGAGCTGCAATAAGAACCCGGTGTCATTATATTATATTATATTAATAAAAAAAGGCTCGGTGGTATGTTAACGAATTGGTCCACTACCGAAACGAGACTTCATAAGTTCAGGGATTTGAGAGCGGAACAAAAGACGGGGAGACTCAACCGTCTTCCAAAAAGAGATGCAGCTATCCTGAAGAGACTATTATCACGCTTGCAAACGTATCCGGGCGGGATTCAATATATGACGGGGGTACCGAATATTGTAATCATCGTTGATCAGCAAGAAGAATATACGGCTCTTCGAGAATGTATCGCTTTGGGAATTCCAACAATTTGTTTAATCGATACAAATTGTGACCCCGATCTCGCAGATATTTCGATTCCAGCAAACGATAATGCTATAGCTTCAATCCGATTAATTCTTAATAAATTTGTATTTGCAATTTGTGAGGGTCGTTCTAGCTATATACGAAATCCTCGATTAATAATAAGATAAATAAATTTTTTTGGTAACTACATGGATTTTTGGAATCGGTTACTCTTCTTGAATCGCATAAAAGAAAAGAAATTAAAAAAAAACTGTGGATATTATGTGATTAGCGGGTATTCAAAACGGATAATTCTAATTAAAGTATACAAGTCGAAAGGGAGAGGGTTGAATCAAAATAATTCTTTTTAAAGTTCTATTTCTGTTAGAGGGCAATATGAATGTTATATCATGTTCCAGTAACACACTAAAAGGGTTATACGATATATCCGGTGTGGAAGTAGGCCAACATTTCTATTGGCAAATAGGAGGTTTACAAGTCCATGCCCAAGTACTTATTACTTCTTGGGTTGTAATTGCTATCTTATTAGGTTCAGCCCTTATAGCTGTTCGGAATCCACAAACTATTCCGACTGCCGGTCAAAATTTCTTCGAATATGTCCTTGAATTTATTCGAGACGTGAGCAAAACTCAGATTGGAGAAGAATATGGTCCATGGGTTCCCTTTATTGGAACTATGTTTCTATTTATTTTTGTTTCAAATTGGTCCGGTGCTCTTTTACCTTGGAAAATAATACAGTTACCCCATGGGGAGTTAGCTGCACCTACGAATGATATCAATACTACCGTTGCTTTAGCCTTGCTCACGTCAGTAGCATATTTCTATGCAGGTCTTTCTAAAAAGGGATTAGGTTATTTCAGTAAATACATTCAACCGACTCCAATTCTTTTACCCATTAACATTTTAGAAGATTTCACAAAACCTTTATCACTTAGCTTTCGACTTTTCGGGAATATATTAGCTGATGAATTAGTAGTTGTTGTTCTTGTTTCTTTAGTACCTTTAGTGGTTCCTATACCTGTGATGTTCCTTGGATTATTTACAAGCGGTATTCAAGCTCTTATTTTTGCAACTTTAGCGGCGGCTTATATAGGCGAATCCATGGAGGGCCATCATTGACTAGTTTTCGAAATAGTCTCTTTTTTTTTTTTAGCTTAGAATAACGCAGCGTATGCGTAACTAAAGATAATCCACTTAGGAAACATCAATATACAAATAGAAATAGACAAATACGGGATATACGACCAAGAGTCATAGAAAAAAAAATTCAGATATTGGGGAATTGTAAAAAAGGAAAGAGATCAAAAAGATCTTTTTCCTAAAATTCATGTTTGGCTTTATTATATCATACTCCTGCCAATGAATATTATCATTCTATTGTTTTGTTCATTCAATTCAAATATAAGGAGTCATTATTTGAATAAAAATTCTTAATATAAAAATTCTTATAGTATCATAGTATCACAATTTACACGGTGTGTGATTAAAAAAAAAAAAAGAAAAAGAAAGATGCTTTCTAGAATGATTCCCATTTTAGTTGATTTTATTCAATTCAACGATTGACCAAAAGAAAATATTAATAAATAATTAAATAATTAAAGTGAATGACCTTACCGGAATAAAATACTTATGTTTATTTCTATGCAATGATTCGCCAAACGAGATTCATAAAAAATGGGTTGATTGGGAGAGGGGAACAGAATTGGGTATATGGGATCTAATGACTCTAAGCCAACTCTTGTGTATGGTTCCAAGAAAGATTCTAGAATACGATTGACTTTAAGATACGAATAGTTTGAATCTAAGATATGAAGATATGAATAGTTGGTTTACGTTATGGAAGAAAGACATGTATATATGATATTAGATATTGATAGTTATATATCAACTAAAGATATATCTAATCCGCCCTACTATTGTGAACTTAGATAGAGATTCCAATAGAAATTCTTCGGTTTCGTCTTTGCCTGTGAATTGAATGTGAATGAATAAAGCGATGAAATAAAGAAAACTAACGAACGAAGAATTAAAAAAGGGTTTGGAAAGAAGAAATGGAAGAACAAAAGTTGTATGGATTCACAAAAATCCTGTGGATCGGAACTAAAAAAGAGATAGCGAAGTCGCTTTTATGGTTTAATACTAATATTATTATTACTTCAATTCCGAGTTCTTAGTTATTTCGACTGGATGAATCTTAGCGATGGAATAATTAAGTCATAATTCATTGGACGATTGTATCATTAACTATTTCTTTATTTTAGTGTGAGGAACTTATCATGAATCCACTGATTTCTGCCGCTTCTGTTATTGCCGCTGGGTTGGCCGTCGGGCTTGCTTCTATTGGACCTGGAGTAGGTCAAGGTACTGCTGCGGGTCAAGCTGTAGAAGGTATCGCGAGACAACCCGAGGCGGAGGGAAAAATACGAGGTACTTTATTGCTTAGTCTGGCTTTTATGGAAGCTTTAACAATTTATGGACTGGTTGTAGCATTAGCGCTTTTATTTGCGAATCCCTTTGTTTAATCCTATAAATATGCAAATTACGTATTTTTTTTTAGTCTATCTAAAAGAGGAGATAATATGAAAAATATAACCGATTCTTTCGTTTCCTTGGTTCGCTGGTCATTTGCCGGGAGTTTCGGGTTTAATACCGATATTTTAGCAACAAATCCAATAAATCTAAGTGTAGTCCTTGGTGTATTGATCTTTTTTGGAAAGGGAGTGCGTGCGAGTTGTTTATTTCAAGAATAGGCTGGATCCAACCAGCTGTACTTTTTTTCATTATAACTAGATCGAAAAAGGTGCACGATTCCGCGAATTACTTCTGAATCAATTTCAAATCATATTTAAGAACCATAGCATTTCGTGATTCATTGGTAAATCTACTTTGATTCTCTATCAACCAAACCAATAGTGTGGGGTCATTAACATGGTTAAAGCTAAACAAAACTGTTTGAAGTCCAGACGCAGCATGGTACTCTTTCTACTACTCTATTAATATAGAATAGAAATGTTTGCAAAATGAATAATTGGAATTTGTTTTTTTTTTTCGATATAAAACACTCATGTCGATAAAATTATTTGAGCCTTTTCTTTTATTGGAATGCAAAATATTTGAAATATTTCAATCAACCGCTTTTTATGCTGAATCGGTGACCTGTGTATAATATAAAGTAAGAAGAATTCTTTGGATTTGACGAAAAAAAGAAACAACTTTGCTGACAATTCAATATTTTTGTTTTGTTCCGTCAGAAGAGTCCTCAAACTATTCTGGTCTTGGATTAGTGATTAGTCGCGACATCTTGGAATATGAATAGAGAAGAGAGGTAGAGGATAGGCTCATTACATTAAAAAAAAAAGATATGGGAATTGCCCCCATACTTAAAAAGTTGAAGTAATTGAGTGTGAGAGCCAAATGAATCGAAAAATTCATGTTTGGTTCGGGAAGGGATCATGTAAGTTTTGAGATGAATGGAAAGATAATCTACTTTCATTAAGTGATTTATTAGATAATCGAAAACGGAAGATCCTGAATACTATTCGAAATTCAGAGGAACTGCAGGGGGGGGCCATTCAACGGCTGGAAAAAGCCCGGGCTCGCTTACGGAAAGTCGAAAGGGAAGCGGATCAATTTCGAGTGAATGGATACTCGGAGATAGAACGAGAAAAATTGAATTTGATTAAGTCCACTTATAAGACTTTGGAAGAATTAGAAAATTACAAAAATGAAACCATTCGTTTTGACCACCAAAGGGCGGTTCAGCAAGTCCGACAACAGGTTTTCCAACAAGTTTTAAAAGGAGCTCGAGGCACTCTGAATAGTTCTTTGAACAAGGAGTTACATT